TGCGAAAGGGATCTATCCAGCAGTAGATCCTTTAGATTCAACTTCAACCATGCTTCAACCTCGGATCGTTGGTGAGGAACATTATGAAACTGCGCAGAGAGTTAAGCAAACTTTACAACGTTATAAAGAGCTTCAGGACATTATAGCTATCCTTGGGTTGGACGAATTATCCGAGGAGGATCGGTTAACCGTAGCAAGAGCGCGGAAAATTGAGCGTTTCTTATCACAACCCTTTTTTGTAGCCGAAGTATTTACCGGTTCTCCGGGGAAATATGTTGGTCTAGCAGAAACCATTAAGGGGTTTCAATTGATCCTTTCCGGAGAATTAGATGGTCTTCCTGAACAGGCCTTTTATTTGGTAGGAAATATCGACGAAGCTACCGCAAAGGCTATTAACTTAGAAATGGAGAGCAATTTGCAGAAATGACCTTAAATCTTTGTGTACTGACCCCTAATAGAATTGTTTGGGATTCAGAAGTGAAAGAAATTATTTTATCTACGAATAGTGGTCAAATCGGCGTATTACCAAATCATGCTCCTATTGCTACAGCTGTAGATATAGGGATTTTGAGAATACGACTTAAGGACCAATGGTTAACGATGGCTCTGATGGGTGGTTTTGCTAGAATAGGCAATAATGAGATCACTGTTTTAGTAAATGATGCGGAAAAGAGTAGTGATATTGATCTACAAGACGCTCAGCAAACTCTTGAAATCGCAGAAGCTAATTTGAGAAAAGCGGAAGGAAAACGACAAATAATTGAGGCAAATCTAACTATCCGGCGAGCTAGGACAAGAGTAGAGGCTGTCAATGCGATTTCTATTGATACGCTCAAATAATCATAAAGAAGTTCTGTTTATAAACCCTATGTTTAATTTGATTTGGTCGAGTAAATCCAATCAAGCAGAATCCAATTTTGATACAACGCAATTCAAAAATAAATAAAAATCTATCAAAATAAAGGAGGGTGGGCCAAAAAACTTATTAGATACCGGAGTCAATGGTATCTAATAAGTTCTACCTACTATTGGATTTGAACCAACGACTACTGCCGTATGAAAGCAATACTCTAACCGCTGAGTTAAGTAGGTCATTTATCATTCCAAAAGGAACCCGTCCTGTCGATCGATTATAAATATCATATTGCTTATAAGCAATAATAATCTAAGCAATCTCACTCCAAAATTTAGGATGTTGGATCGTAGAATATTCATCTTGACAACCAATTATATACATAATAAAATATGCATTACAAGCACTAAGGGCTATAGCTCAGTTGGTAGAGCACCTCGTTTACACGCGCGCCAGTGTTTTTCGGGGGGGTTCGTCGTACAATCCACAAAATGGATCTTATTGAGAAATTAATGTCTTACTCCATAACTTTGAGAGAACAACAGCCTGACAAACGACTCAGTCCGATTTGGCATTTAGGTACCAAACAGACTCCACGTTAATTTGAGATATTGATAGGGTGAATACCAGTACATTCAATGCTAGGCGAGTATAAGGTCCTCAAAAAATCTCTTTTCGTCCTATGAATTTTAAGGTGTATGAAGTTTCATATTAAATTTTTTAAGCCAAACGATAGAGACTTCATTTAACTTAAAACGATCTAGGCCAGAGGCAGACCTATGTCAAGATAACCCCCCCCCTGAAACATTTTGGTAGTGCTCCTGGATCTGAATCCCAAATAATGAATCAGAGCACATGGAGCCATCTCCTTATCTTATTTTTTTCGGTCAAGAAAAAATATGGCAGATTTGCTGATATTTCTATCAGTTAATGAAAATGAAAGAGCCCAATGCAAAAAAAAATGCATGTTGGGTCTTTGAAACAGTTCAGATCATTTTGATAATACTAAGTTTGATCTGTTTTACCGAGAAGGTCTACGGTTCAAGTCCGTATAGCCCTACAGCCCTAGAAAATGAAAATTGGAAATACAAAATTGCATAATTTTCATTTGTTCATTCTTGTTTGTTGTTGGTAACTCGCAGGTTGGTTCATCGAAACCCAATTTTTCCTAGAAATGAAACTAACTCATATCATAGGCGTCGTTTAAAGTAGAACGGAAAACGGAAAGAAAAACGTATTTCAAGAGATTGAATCGATCCTTTTCCAATCGTGGATAAACTTCGGTCATTAATCTTGGGGAGGAAATTCTTATGGCATTTTTCTGTCCACAATCAAAGGGGTTAAGTTAGTGATACTCCTTTTCACCTACCCTTAATGAATATGAATTAATATAGTAATTAATTTACTGAATTTTTAAAGTCAAAATCATGACACGAGCCTGGTGAAAAACCACAAAGAGTTATTCACATAGATCTAGGGAATAGGCCAATGTATTTGTGGACAAGCTACAGTTTACAGTTTGTTGAAAAACGAATCTCTTTAGTAAGTTTCCTTGTCAACAATGTAAAATAAGCTTTTTTTGTATTCAATCAAGAGAAAACCCAGCCGAAATTCTAATAAACGGAATATACCAACACTCAGATACCAATAAGATATTCGATGAGATAGAAATACTTATCCATTCGCTTCCATTTTCCTATTTGTTCTATATCTAAATAACTAATAAAAAAAAACAACAAAAAGACCCCCAGATTCTATTCCAAAAGGAATATATATCTATAAAATAGAATTTTTATCAAAAAAATTTTCAAATAATCAAAAGAATAATCAGTTCTACATTCTTAAACACAAAATAAGAATTATTTAGAAGTCACTTTCTTTAGCAAAAATTCTAGGCGAAGACAAGATAATTTGTCCAAGCGTAACATATAGAGTTATACTCACTAAAGAAATGAAATAAAACCGAACAAAAAAAATTAAGTAGATCTGGAGGATCCCCGCCAAGTCAGTCGATAAATCTGGAAATGAGATATGCCTCACAATAATCAAAGCAAACTAGACGGTTTCGTCAAAAGAAATTATTGTTTTGACGAAACAATTATGGGGTTACTTTACAACTTCAATTCGAATCGACCAATCCAGTATATTTTCCACCTTCATGGGAGTGCATCTATAATTTTTGCTTTACGACTAGGATCTTTTTGGGACATTTCTAATAATATCAAGTTTGATTCCTAGTTTGGCATTTTTCATTTCCGGGATTTTAGCCCCGATTAGGAAAGGGCCGGAGAAACTCTCTAGTTATGAATCGGGTATAGAACCAATGGGCGACGCTTGGTTACAATTTTGAATTCGTTATTATATGTTTGCGCTCGTTTTTGATGTTGAAACGATTTTTCTTTATCCACCGGGTAATGAGTTTCGATGTATTGGGGTATATCCGTATTTATAGAAGCTTTGATTTTCGTACTTATCTTAATTGTTGGTTTAGTTTATGCATGGGGAAAGGGAGCATTAGAATGGTCTTAGCTCCTTCAATTCAGACAAGACAATAAAAAGAAAAGGGAAAAAAGATGGAAAAAGTTATGAATTCCATTGAGTTTCCTTTACTTGATCCAACAGCCAAAAATTCCGTTAGTTCAATTACATTAAATGATCTTTCAAATTGGTCAAGATTCTCTAGTTTATGGCTACTTCTCTATGGTACCAGTTGTTGTTTTATTGAATTTGCTTCACTAATAGTGAAGCGGTTTGACTTTGATCGTTATGGGCTAGTACCAAGATCGAGTTCTAGACAAGCGGATCTAATTTTAACAGCCGGAACAATAACAGGCCCCTCCTTGGTGAGATTATATGAGCAAATGCCCAAACCAAAAAAAATATGTTATGGGAGCCTGTACAATTGTAGGAGGGATGTTCAGTACCGATTCTTATAGTACTGTTCGGGGAGTGGATAAGCTAATACTGGGGATATCTATTTGCCAGGTTGTCCCCCTAAACTTGAAGCAGTTGCAGTTATGGATGCTATAACAAAAACAAAATATCTCGAGCAATTTATCAAGATAGAATTGGGTCTCAACAAACAAATCGGTGTTTTATTTTACGACCACTCACAAGTTTCATGTTGGACACAGTATGAATAATGGAAATTATGATCAAAGATTCCTCTATCAACCGCTATCTAATTCAACGATCCCTACTGAAACCTTTTTGAAATATAAAAGTTCAGTATCTTCTTACGAATTAGTGAATTAGGCAGGACTGCTTTAGTACAATTTCATAGATTCGAAGATTGGACTTTCTGTTTTAGATTAACCAAAATAATTGAATTTTGTATTAGGGAATTGTGGATAGCCTAAAAAAAAGGCAGGGGATTCATTGGGATTTTTACAAAGATACTTATTTCGTATGAGCCGAATCAATAGGATGAATCTAAGGAGTTCTGCATCATTAACCTTGTACTGCGCCTATTGCTCAGACCGGTTCTAGAAAGTAATGTTGAGACAAATTAGGAAATCGAAATTAGGAAATCGAATAAGAACTAAAATACAAATAAATGGAAGATGTAGTGAATTGGATTTATTTGTATCTGAACCAAATCTTGGTTATTGCAAGTTCAAATATGTATGAAGTATTCACATTCTTTGTTTTAAACGAAAGAAAAAACGCGAAAAATGAATTTCATTTTAGATATTTGAATATTCAAATTCAATTTAAGAAACCCTACCCATCTATAAAATGGATGGGGTATATCTCGCCAAGATAGATTATGATCCAGATTATAAATCAATATGTATCTCGCTTCATATCAATTAATTTCGAAAAAAACCTGATACAAATTAAACATGTGCCAGGAACCAGATTTGAACTGGTGACACGAGGATTTTCAGTCCTCTGCTCTACCAGCTGAGCTATCCCGACCGTTCCCAGTGTAGCTGCTAATTTTATTAGATGACCGGGGTCTATGTCAAGGAGAAATTACAAAGTTTTTTTCCAAGCCATGGCTTGGATCTTTAAAAAGACGACTTTACTAAGTTTCAGTATTGAGTAATGTTATTGATTATGAATTCTTCACATAGGAATTCCTTGCTTAATTTGGATGTGGATTCTAGATCACATGTGATGAGAGAAAATCATTTACGCCCAA